CGGTCGGACGGTAGTAAAAAGTCATAGCAAACCCTGTAGCGACTTGTACTAAAAAACAAGTAAGCGTAATTCCTCCTAGACAATAAAATATGTTGACATGAGGAGGAACGTATTTACTAGTTATATCATCTGCAATCGCCTGAATCTCGAGACGCTCTTCGAACCAATCGTAGACTTTATTGAGATAGGTAAACCAAGGGGACTCCCCCTCTGAGAACCGTATATGAGAATTTCATCTCGTACAGCTCAAACAAAAAAACCAAAAAACAGGTTAAAAGAGGTATGGAATAGAAAATTGGAAACTTCTTAATCTTTTGATTCAATTTTCGCTAAAAATACGAAAGAGTAAAAGTAAGAAAGCTCTTTTTTTTTTGTTATAATTAGAATGTCAAAAAATCAAGTGGGCTCACTTGTCTTTCTGTTGATCGTTCCAGGCCTCTTGAATCTTCTATTTCCCTATTTTTTTCTTTCATCTGTTATTTTAATTTGTATGTAATGTAGCTTTACTTTTGTTTTCTTTATTATTGATAGGAATTTTCTTGTTAAGACCCTAGGAATCAATTGAAACCTTAAATTAATACTAGAACCACGATGATTCAATAAAACCTTCAAGCTAAGTCAAGGATTCCCTGAGTAAGAACCATTGGATCATCATTTATTCAACGAGTGGAATCGATATAATGACTAAAACTAGAAAGAAAAGTTTGTTCTTTGAGCAAAATCAAAGCAGAAACGGGAATTTGAAAGAAGAAAACTCTTTCAATTGAAAACTTTTTTCTTTGGAAAAATTTGAGGAATCCGGCCACGAGGTCTGAATATTAAGTATGAATCATAGTTCAAATACTTCGTGATATATTTCATATATTCCGTGCTCCAGATACTAGAATGAATATCCGACGGGGTAAAACCATCTCTATCAAGACGACAGACCCACTTTCTGTACTCTCAATAGGATCAATTATAACAAGTCACACACTCATATTCCGGAAATACAGAAACACAAAAATTTCGCGGTCGAACTACCAAAAAAGAATAAGCTAAAATAAAAAGCCGAGGCCTAAATGCATCGTTTTTTGTATTTTTATTTAAAAGCTAGGGTTCTTATAAATCTAATTCAGTGAAATTCCGTCCAGTAAAACGGAAGAATTATAAATCTCCAAAATAATAGATAGGAATACCGCAAATAGAGCCATTGCGACACCCATCAAAGGAGTAGTTCCCCATCCAGGAGCTACTTTACCATATTCCGAATTCAACGGTTTCAATAAAGCCCCTACAGACGTCCGTCTTGGACCAGATCTAGAACTACCCTCAACAGTTTGTGCAGCCATAAATCCTATTTTGTATTCATTGAGATCTGTTGACTTTGTATACCATTCCGTTGTAAATAAACAATCTTATCATAGATCCATTGGGGTCTTGAAATTATATAATAATGGAAACAGCAACCCTAGTCGCCATCTCTATATCTGGATTACTTGTAAGTTTTACTGGGTACGCCTTATATACTGCTTTTGGGCAACCCTCTCAACAACTAAGAGACCCGTTCGAAGAGCACGGGGACTAGTTGAAGTAATGAGCCTCCAAATGTTGGGAGGCTCATTACTTCAATTCAGATAATGAAAAATCATTTCATTTTTTAGTTGGAACTTTAGGCGGTTCGCGAAAAAAGATAGCGAAAAAAATGATCCCTAGAGTCGAGACTAAGAGGAATGTATAAACCAATGCTTCCATAAATGTGATCGCGGTTTACAATTATAGCTTCCATACCTGTTTATTGGGGATCATCTCCCCGATTAACGAAAAAAAAAATCAAAGAAAAGGAGAAAGGGCGGAGATTTAAATGCAGACTTTTTCAGTATCCTATGTAAAATCACAAAGAGAAAATAGAAGTGAGAAGCGAAAAATAACAGAGCAATGCTGCATCAGACTACTTGTCTTCTTGTAGTTGGATCTCCAAGTTTTTGGAATGCTCCAAATTCCACTTGAGCATCCAAATCTGGGTCAATACCAGCAAAAACATCTCTGAATAAGGTTCTAGCACCATGCCAAATGTGCCCGAAGAAGAAGAGCAGAGCAAAGGAAGCATGTCCAAAAGTAAACCAACCTCTTGGACTGCTACGAAAAACACCATCGGATTTCAAAGTAGCACGATCTAATTCAAAAATTTCACCCAATTGGGCACGTCTAGCATATTTTTTCACAGTCGCAGGATCACTATAACTCACTCCGTTCAGTTCGCCACCATAGAACTCAACGGTTACGCCTACTTGTTCGACACTATACTTCGATTCTGCCCTTCTAAAGGGAACATCGGCTCTAACAATTCCATCTCCGTCTACCAAAACAACTGGAAATGTTTCAAAAAAAGTAGGCATGCGACGTACAAAAAGTTCACGCCCTTCTTTATCTCTAAAGACAGGATGTCCTAACCACCCGACAGCTATTCCATCTCCGTTATCCATTGAACCCGCTCTGAATAATCCCCCTTTCGCTGGATTATTTCCGATGTAATCATAAAAAGTTAATTTTTCAGGAATTTTAGACCAAGCCTCTGATAAACTTTGATTTTCGGCTAGTCCAGCGCTAACTCTTCGATATATTTCTTGCTGAAAGTATCCCTGATCCCATTGATAACGGGTGGGACCAAATAATTCGATAGGAGTAGTTGCTGAACCATACCACATAGTTCCAGCAACAACAAAAGCTGCAAAAAAGACAGCAGCGATACTGCTGGAAAGAACGGTTTCAATATTGCCCATACGTAATCCTTTATATAGACGTTGGGGCGGGCGGACACTAAGATGGAATAAGCCTGCTAATATGCCCAATGTCCCTGCTGCAATATGATGAGAGGCTATTCCTCCTGGAACAAAGGGATCAAAACCTTCCACACCCCACGCGGGATTTACAGATTGTACCTTTCCAGTTAGTCCATATGGGTCGGACACCCATATTCCAGGACCATACAATCCTGTTACATGAAATGCGCCAAAGCCAAAGCAAGCCACTCCTGAGAGAAATAAATGAATTCCAAAGATCTTAGGCAAATCCAAAGAAGGTTTTCCTGTGCGTTCATCACCAAATATTTCTAGATCCCAATACACCCAATGCCAGATAGCTGCCAAGAAGCACAAGCCAGAGAACACAATATGCGCCCCGGCTACACCTTCGTAACTCCAAACCCCCGGATTCGTTATCGTCCCTCCTGTAATACTCCAACCGCCCCATGAATTGGTTATTCCTAAACGAGTCATGAAGGGTATAACGAACATACCTTGTCTCCACATTGGATCGAGAACAGGGTCGGAGGGATCAAAAACTGCTAATTCATATAGAGCCATTGAACCGGCCCAACCAGCAACCAGAGCTGTATGCATTATATGAACAGAAAGCAAACGACCGGGATCATTCAATACGACAGTATGAACACGATACCAAGGCAAACCCATGGTAATACCCCTTTATCAACAAAAAATAGACACTATGTAACTTTATTGCATTGAAAAAACTATGCTATGGACCCCCCTTTTTTTTTCAGTGGATTATCTCGGAAAAAGGGTTACTATTTGTTCTATTCTTTTAGTAAAAATGGAACAATTTGGTTCATAGGAAAAAAGAGAAGCAGATCTATTCTATACTCGATAAGTACCAATACGCAATGGGGGTTTATTCCCTTTTCGAAGAGCGCATGCATCCATATTTAGTCATCATTCAAAGTACCTATTCGTAAAAATTTTCTTTGTTTTCCTTTATTTTATGAACTTATTCTATCTATGTAGAAAATATGACGATAAAGCTAATATTATTAAAATAATAAAACCATTATTACGTTTCCACATCAAAGTGAAATAGAGTACTTAATTCTTTTTTCTTTCAGTTTATGCCTATTGGTGTTCCAAAAGTGCCTTTTCGAACTCCCGGAGAGCGAAATCCAACTTGGATTGACATATAGTGCGCCCTGTCAGATATATTGGGTCATATGGGATTTCCCCATTCTCTCCCCCGATCGAGATATCCTCTCTTTCGCCCCCAAAAAAAGCGATTGAATCATCAAAAATTTGTAACGTGAAGTGCAATGAAATGAAATTAGATCCGTTTTGTGAAGAGGTATCCAGATTAATATTAGCAATTCAAATAATTTATGGTCGACTTGGCTGGACCAATAAAATTAAGTATCCAGGCTCCGTTTAGAAAAACCCAATTGGTAATATATCTATTATTAGGACTTATAGATATCATAAACAATCCTATTTAGAAAGTTTAGAAAGAAATTATTAAATAGCACTGATCCCAAACAGTTAATCAATCGAATAATAAATATAATGGATACGTCGAATATTTTGCGGAAGACATAAAAGAAATGAATTGCAAAATTGAGAAAAAATGAAAAAAAAAACAAAGACGTGGTATTGGGGTCATTTGTCCTATATGTGCAAATCAAAATCGGGCAGATCCTTACTCGGAGTAGAGCAGAAACCTAAAAAAATGGAAGAAGCCCATTCAGGAACAAGAAAATGGCATCGTGATTTTTGGATTGGATCTCGATGAAAAAATACATCAATGAAAAGTTAGTGCGATAAAACTGTTTTTTATATTCTAATATTATAGGAAAACCGGCCAAACGCATCGTTCTTCAAAAATGAAAGAGAAGCCCCTTCCTTCATTAGAAGGAGTCCGCTATAAAAAAAGAAAGAGGGCTGGAAGCTACACATTGATTTTTTTTTCGCAAGTTTTAGTTTTGTTGAACCGTATGCATCAAAAGGTGCCCGTACGGCTCCTAAGGGATACAATTTTATCCGAATCAACCGACTTTATCGAGAAAGATTAATTTTTTTAGGCCAAGCGATTGATAGCAATGTTTCGAATCAACTTATTGGTCTTTTTGTATATCTCAGTTCGGAGAGTGATACCAAGGATCTGTATTTGCTTATAAACTCTCCCGGCGGATGGGTAATACCTGGAATAGCCATTTATGATACTATGCAATTTGTGCGACCAGATATACAGACAATATGCATGGGATTGGCCGCCTCAATGGGGTCTTTTATCCTGGTCGGAGGAGCAATTACCAAACGTCTAGCATTCCCTCACGCTTGGCGCCAATGGGTTTTTTATTTAAGAGAAAAAAGAAGACTATGCCTTCGCCATATGAATTATTAATATTAAGTAATATTAGCATGGCACTTCGAATTTGATATGCAAATTTTTTATTGTTTTTCAAAATATTAGATTATGTATCGAAAGAGTAGTATGAGATAAAGGAAGGGTATTTCCTATTTTATCTTACCTATCGTAGGTCGATTTCAGCGTCACAAACTTTTTTCACACCGGCAACAACATTTATGTTATGAAAGAGTACGAAAATAAAAAAAAAAAGAAACTTTGGGATTGCTGAATCACAGACAAAATAAATATATTAAAGCAACGGGGCCATCATAGTATTTTTGAACTCCTCCGAAAAAAAAAAAAGAAGGGTGGTAATTGGATCATTTACCGATCTGGGTATAATGGATCCCACATTTTCTCTTTCTTCGATGAAAGGTAAAAAAATTCCATTGTGGAGCCGTATGCAATGTGAAAAAAATGCCCGTACGGTTTTCTATCTTTTTCTTATTTTATTCTTTATCTCTTCGCCTTGCCTCCTCGTGCGAGATACAGGAACCTTTGATTGTGTTATATTATATGATCAGGGTAATGATCCATCAACCTGCTGCCGGTTTTTATGAGGCACAAACGTCCGAACTTATCCTGGAAGCGGAAGAACTACTGAAACTGCGCGAAATCCTTACAAGGGTTTATGTACAAAGAACAGGCAAGCCCTTATGGGCTGTATCCGAAGACATGGAAAGGGATACTTTTATGTCAGCAACAGAAGCCCAAGCTCATGGAATTGTTGATTTTGTAGCGGTTGGATAAAAAATAGCAGTGATTTCGTGCAAATATACGATTTAAGATTTTATCTTCTTACTTCTTAATTACTTAATTAAGGGTTTAATATTCTATTAATATATTGAAATCGAATAAATTCATAATCATCCGGTTAGGATCAATCTAAACCAGCCCATAATGTATAATTCAGCATGCCAACTATTAAACAACTTATTAGAAACCCAAGACAGCCAATCAGAAACGTCACGAAATCCCCCGCTCTTGGGGGATGCCCTCAGCGTCGAGGAACATGTACGAGGGTGTATGTGCGACTCGTTTAAATCATGGGCTGAGACAAAACAAAAGAAAAAACAATTTTTCCAGTATCAATGATCAGTACCGGTGAATCGGATAGAATGGAAGAACTCCATTCACTATCTAAAAAAGATGGATCTATCATATCTTTCTATTGTGTATGAAATTTATGGTTTCAATTGGTGCAAATTAAATCACCTGAATTTTCAATTTAAGATGAGAAAGAATTCCCCATTGGTAACAAATAGTTACCCATTAAGCGGGGGAAATCCTATTTAAAAAAGTAGAAATATTATGTTTAGAAGAACGGACTCACAAGGTCAGCTACCCACCCAATCTTCATAATTAAATACCGTTACTGTATAAGGTATATCTCATTATGAAAGACAAATTACTGGAAAATTCATGGGTAGAGCCAAAGAGTGGTAACTGTACAAGTTACCAATAAAATGAAGGAAAGGGCTCCGGTGTATAGAGAAGACCTCACCGTTTAAGAAGTAACCATAGAGACGATGGAACCCACAATTTCTTTAGCTATTTCTATTTTTATTTTTCCAATGCCTAGAAAAAAGGAAAAAAGCGTGGTAGGGAAGGTTATAGTAGCAAAAGCCATTGGAATTTTTATTTTATAAATTGGAAGAATCCGTTTTGTTATTAATAGACTAGGAAGGGGGAAAAGAATAACTGAAAGAAAGGAAATCAATTAGTTATTCATTAAAGTTTCATTTACTCAATGACCAGAATTAGACGAGGATATATAGCTCGGAGACGTAGAACAAAAATGCGTTTATTTGCATCAAGTTTTCGCGGAGCTCATTCAAGACTTACTCGAACAATTATTCAACAGAAAATAAGAGCTTTGGTTTCGGCGCATCGTGATAGAGATAGGAAAAAAAGGGATTTTCGTCGTTTGTGGATCACTCGAATAAATGCAGTAATTCGCGGGGCGGGGGCATCCTATATTTATAGTAGATTAATACACAATCTGTATAAGGGGCAGTTGCTTCTTAATCGTAAAATCCTTGCACAAATAGCTATATCAAATAGGAATTGTCTTTATATGATTTCCAACGAGATCATAAAATAAGGGGATTGGAAGGAATCCGCAAAACTCTTTGAAATGGAATTCTCTGGAGAATGAACTCCGGGAAGGTAGAGTAGAAATTAGTATGATAAAATCTGATAATATGATAAAGTCGTCAAAATGAGCGAACACGCCCGATAAAAAAAATTATTCCTCTTAACCGATTCTTTTTTTTCTTACGACACGAATGATTCTCGGATTTTTTGAACAAAACGTCCATCTGTTTTTGAGTTCGGATTAGAATTTTGATTCAATTGAAAAGGAAGCCTATTTTTTTCTGTTCCTAAAACCAGGAGTTCTGGTGGTTGACTCCCTTCTTTCAAATTGTTTCTCATTATTAAGAAAAGGTAACGAAGATAAAATACGAGCTTGTTTTATAGCAATAGTAATTAATCGTTGTTCTTTTAAGGTTAATCTATTCACCCGTCTAGATAATATTTTTCCTTGTTCACTAATAAATCGACTAATTAAACTCATGTTTCTATAATCAATTCGATCCCCCGATTGGATCGGGGGCAAACGCCTACGAAAAGATCGCTTGGATTTAAGAAAGAGTCGCTTGGATTTATCCATAATTTGTTTATTCCTTATCCCTAAAATACTATTTCGATCAAATCAAAAAAAATTATAGAAGAAATTCATAGGATTGGGTTTGTCTATATTTATTTAGTTGTTTTTATTTCAATATATGAAATAATAGAAATATATATCTAAATTTTTTTCATGTTCCTTGAAAGGGTGACACCCAAGCACTCGGTTCGATCTATATCTATTTCTTTATCTCCCCATGAATTGTATGTTTGAAACAATACGGACAGAATTTTCTCAATTCCAATCGACTAGGTGTATTGTGTCGATTCTTTTGAGTAATATATCTGGAAATACCCGTTGATTCCTTATTAAGACCGTTTCGAACACAACCGGTACATTCCAAAATAACCCTTACTCGAACGTCTTTACCCTTGGCCATGAACCTCCTTTGGGTTTTTGATTCACCCAACGTTTCTATTTCCCGATCCGACGCAAATAAGAAGAAAGGAAAAGGGACGAAAAAATAGAAGTGGCTAACAACTCAAAATCCAATTATGAAATAAAGATTTTGTTGCAATTAATATAGTAAATAATAAGTAATACAACAATTTCGAAAGCTATTTCTAATCGCAGTACAGTATTTCATTTAAGTATCTTGTATTGCATGATACTCTTATTCTAGTCACATTTCCCTTTTGTTTTCTTTTAACTCTATTATTAATTTGATTCTTAATTTAATTGGAGCCTTAACCCGAATTTAACTGAGGTTGAATCCACTTTTTTCTTTCTCTTTACCCCCGTATTCAATCTATCTAATTCAAAAAAAAAAAAGACGGGAAAGAGAGATTAGTCACAAATATTTGACTCTATCTCTAATCTTCTTCACCCCTTTCCATATCAATAACTAGAATGAAAAAAAAGGAAATGTCAACGCATCTGGGAAGAAACGATTGATTTCTATCAATAAACCTGCTAAAGACCCGAACCAGAGAGTACTTAGTACCGGTGCCACGGAAAGATATGTTTTAAAATCTCGCATTGAGAATCCTCCTTCTTTTTTTTATATTCCATATTGTAATACATTATGGTAAGAGATGTATATATATTTAAAGACCACTTGTATTTGTGTGTGGAATCCCAAATTCAACTTGACATGCGCAATGATTCGGTAGAGAATATTTTCTTTTTCTTAAAGCAAAAAAACAGGTCCCTTTGCGCCTGAGAATTCCCGAGAAAAATATTAATTTATTATTATATGTTATACGATATGAGACCAAGAGGAAGAAATAGCAAGATACATTTTGCATAGAAAGGAAAGAAATGGAAATAAAATAAGGATGTGGAAAACAAGACCGGGATTTTCTACAATGATACTGTAGACCAGTTGAAAGGGATGTAGCGCAGCTTGGTAGCGCGTTTGTTTTGGGTACAAAATGTCACGGGTTCAAATCCTGTCATCCCTACCTATTATTGCTCCTCGAAGCAGTAACCTGAGATACATTTTAGAGCGATTCAATTTCGACATACATAATACATAATTTTCAATTTTATGATAGTATACATATGCAAGAAGTATTTATTGGGGTTGAAATTTTTTTTGGGGTTCTATACTATATAAAAAAAAGAATCCCCTTCTTTACAGTCTTTTCCGTTGTGGTAAGAAAGCGCTCTTAGTTCAGTTCGGTAGAACGTGGGTCTCCAAAACCCAATGTCGTAGGTTCAAATCCTACAGAGCGTGATTCTGCTCTTGTCTTGTTAGATCGAAAATTCCACTGAACTGAAATACAGCAATCTGAATTTGACCTTTGACCCCCCCAAAAAAATGAAATTAAAGAAAGGAGGAGGTCGGTTAAAAAAAGAGATGTGAATTAATATTAATCAAAGGTCCAACTGATCACCACGCCTGTATTGTAAATATGCGGTTACGAATAATCCAGCCAAAGTAATAGGAATTAGACCTAAGACAATTCCAAATAGAAAAACTTCAATCATTTCAATTTCATTTATTTGAAAAGGGAAAAGGGGAGGTAATATCTATCCCGAAATATTACTATTAATTCGTATTGCTTAGGAATCTGAATTCCCAATAATTGGTAATTAACACGGTAAGGAACTACCAAATATATGGAATACCACAGAAGGATTTCTTTTTATGAATTATTCAATTATTCATTCAATTAATTTCAAATAAGTCCTATC